TATTAAAGGGTTAGAAAAACGAATCACACTTTTACCACTAAACTATACCCGCTACAGTGTGATTATTGTATACAACTGGACCTTTTGTCGAACGGGGAAATTGGACAGAATAATAGTAAATTTTTAAAGTTAGTATCCTCTCAAAAGAATAAAAATTCTAGTTTTGACCCTTTTTTGTTTTCGTATATCGAACTATCATTTCTTCCCTTTTTATTCTTGCTTGAATATTTTGTATTCCGCTTTCTAATTTTCTAATTTTATAGAATACTAAGCTATTTTCCAAATCAGATAAATCATTCTTATTTATCTAGAATCTATTTAATTTCAAATTAAAATTGTTTTTGTTTGAACAAAAAAGGCCCGGTTAGGGGCTGAACAGGCCGGGCCGTGGTAATAAAAAAAAAGACGGGTCCTTTGAACAAGATCAAAAAGGGAGAATTCCTTTTTTTTTTTTTTTTACTTTTTTTTATATTGTTTTGTTGGCACTTTACAGCCCCTTTTTTATTTAACGAAATTAAATTGCTGCTAAAAAGTGTACATATCCATATAATATCTATGTGTACATATCCATATAATATCTATATAATAAATATTCCTTACTTTTTGTGTAATTTAACAGCGTCTTCAATTGGGAGAGATGGCTGAGTGGACTAAAGCGACGGATTGCTAATCCGTTGTACGAGTTATTCGTACCGAGGGTTCGAATCCCTTTCTTTCCTCTTCCGTTGATGACTTTATTTTTTTTTCCAAACTGTCAAAATACTTTTTGTTCCTAGTTAAACATAAAAAAATCTTCAAAAAATGTAAAATAAAAGATACCTTTTATTCTTCACGTCCAGGATTACGTCCTGGATCATTAGATAGGAATCCAAAGATGAAGAGAGAAACAAAAAATATCACTACTGTATAAACGAAGAGTTTGAGAGTAAGCATTCTAAAATCTCCAAAATAAATTTTTTATTCGAAAAAAAAATAGAATAGGTTCTACAGTTTTCTACCGCATATCCTCTGTGAATACTAATAACCAAATTCGAAATAGAAAAGGATTTTCAGAAATTCATTTTGAAAAAGAGTTTTCTATTAACCAAAATCTAAATATCTTTTAGATCCGATCAATTGTTAGGATTTATTATCAACTAAAGTAAAGCAGCCATTTTATCGTCGATTTTAAAATGAAATATTTTATCGAAAACTTACAGCAGCTTGCCAAACAAAAGCTAAGAGAAAAAATAGCACAGGTATGACGGGCATAACATCTATGATTGGATTCAAAAAAGCATAGGCCTCGGGCAATTTTCCGAAGAAAAAGCTACTTGAATATGAAAAAAAGGCATAATGGCAGATCCCTATCAAACTACAAATATTAAGCATAGCAGACATTTTGTTCTATGAGATAATTCCATTTCGATTGAGTTATTTATATAATATAAATATATAAATAAAAGGAAAAGGTAAAAAAAAGGGAGACAAAGAGTCTCTCTTTTTTTTTTGAATCCACCCAACCAAAAGTCCTCCAATTCTCAAAAGGGAATAGAAGAAATCATACTTTTCATACAATATCTTAATTGAATTATATCTAATGATCAATAAATTAAGTTACATTCTCTATTTACACGTATTAAAATATTAATAAAAATTTAATCGACTCTATAGCTATTTATCTTGTACTTTGAGTTGACAAAAAATCAATATTAATATTATTAATATTGTTGATTATTCGTGTCGAATAGAAATCTAAATGGGGCGTGGCCAAGTGGTAAGGCAACGGGTTTTGGTCCCGCTATTCGGAGGTTCGAATCCTTCCGTCCCAGAGCATATCCTTTATCACCTTTATTCATAAATGGAACCAACGACTATTCATGATTCCCTAATTGAATCAATTCCATACTGGTTCCAAATTAGAAGAATGTTAATGTTATAGTAAAACTTCGTTTGAAACGATGTGGTAGAAAGCAACGTGCGACTTGAAGGACACGATCCGCTGTGTATTCCTTCTTCTATCCATCATCTTCTATTTCTATAGTTCTATAGAAACGAAGGTGCTCTTGTCTCGACATCCGTTGGGAGGGTAAATAGTCCACGATGTAGCTCGAGTAGAAAGTATTCATTTTTTTCTCGGAACAAAAACCTAGGGTTAATGTAAATCAAAAAATTGAAATAACTTCGTAAACTGTAAATCTATATAAATTGAAGGGATCCCAATCGAGCAAATTTCCAATTCAAAAGTAATATTTGTTAGAATAAATTAAACCTTTTTGATCCCAAGTGTATATAATGTGTGAATGAATCGTCCGTAGGATTTTTTTATTTTGATAGAAGGAAATCAAAAAAGGGGGGGTAGGGGCTTGTATATACCTATAACTTTTGCTAACCTTTACTTATTTTTTTCGTTATAGTTATAGTTCCCCCTTCGTTCGGTTCGATTCGTAGATATTTATCATTGTTTTCGTCGAATTTCATGTTCGATAATGACAAAACTTTATTTTTTAATTTTATTGAT